GAGCCTTTTGATGATTAGCCTTTTTTTAAGCTGCAAAAATAATAGGAACAGGATTAGCCACTACAGGACTTATAGGTGCTGGAGTAGGTATAGGTGTCGTTTTCGGAGCTCTTATATTAGGTGTGGCAAGAAACCCATCTTTAAGAGGACAACTATTTTCTTATGCTATTTTAGGATTTGCTTTTTCAGAAGCTACGGGTTTATTCGCTCTGATGATGGCTTGGCAAGAGGATGTAATACGCGAAGCAAAACATAAAGCTTGGCTAACTAATTTTGCTAAACCTCACGAGCAGAACTTCATTAGGTTTAATGAGTTAAACAGTGCTAAAATACTAGATAATAATGCGCTACAAGAAATGTAAACTAATATAAAGGATAAGTACGGTATTTTTATTTGGACAAACTAAAGAGTTTGAAAAAGTAAAAACTGAACAGGTAAGAAGACTAGAAGAGCTATAAAGGACCTACTAGAAACCCTTATGTAATACGGGGTACCACTACTTATACTTTTCATCCTTAGGTATATATAAATTAAATAAAAAAAAATAAAGTTATCGAGATGAAAAATTCCTTTATTGATTACAAGAACAATAAAGAAGTCTATAGTAATGTTTAAATTAGTAATGTATATACTAGAACAATAACAGGTTAGGGCCGGGCTGGTTAGGCGCCTCATTTGGGTTGAGGAGTAGTTATGTTCGAATCATAATAACCTGACAGTAACTCTTGTTACTAAACAAAAAATAATATATATATGTACACTCTCTTTAGTGCTCCGCAAAGCGCTCTCTTGCGAAGTGCTTGTCTTAACTTCTGAGGCTAGCTTTTTTCAATATTTTTATGTTAGATATATATCTTTTAAACGAGACCTTTACGAATGGTTCAAATCACTCTTTATTAACTTTTGTTTCACTTGCATCTATTTTTTCTGGTATTTTTGTTATTATTAGCAAAAACCCTATCGTTTCAGTTTTATTTTTAATAGGTCTATTTTTAAATATAGCTGGTTATTTAATGTTGTTAGGTATAAACTTTATAGGTTTATCTTATTTATTAGTATACGTAGGAGCAGTCTCTATTTTATTTTTATTTATACTTATGTTAATTAATGTTAGAATATCTGAACTTACTACTGATAACAGTAATAGTATTCCATTGGCAATAATGATCGGTATTTTCTTTAATGTAACATTATATAAATTGTTACCTACTAATCTAAGTTCAATATTTAATATATATGCATATTCAAAGGCGGCTAGTGTAAATAATATGTCTTATTCTACTCATTACACTCCTATGAATATTAAAGATCTGAGTGTTTTAGCTTCAAATAATGACATATCATTTGTTAGTTCCCATATCTGAGATGGTGCATTAGCTGAAACATCTCATATAACAAGTATTGGTAATATATTATATACTAGTTACCCTTTATGATTATTAATAACATCTATTATATTATTACTAGCTATGGTAGGAGCTATTGTTATAACTATAAAGTCTACAGAAAAATAAAGATACTTTAGACATAATATAAAAAAACATTATTAAGGGATATGTAGTAGAAGGTTCTACATTTTGATTGCAGATCGAAAATTCGGGGTTCAATTCCTCCGTATCTCTTGTCGCTTTGCTGGCCAAGAAAGTGCCAGCCTTAGATATTTGTATGGTTTTTTTTTTACTTTTTATTAATTCTTATTAGCTCAATGGTAGAGCAGGATACTTCTAATATCTAGATTCAAGTTCGAGTCTTGGATAGGAATATATATAGCTATATTTAGATAAAAAACAAAAAGTTAATACAAAAAAAAAGTATTCACATTAATAAGGCGTTTATTCTTATCTTATTTATAAGACGCCTTCGTATATATTTTTGCCTTTTATCACTTTTTAAAAATGATATGTATATATTTATAATGAAGTTTTTAACCTTTAAACAGTTGTAAAACGATTAATATTTTCTTCTTTATTTTTTTCAATGACTAATTTATTTAACCTTTTAACTGTTAAATGTGACGCACCCAGACCATGAGGTGTGTATTTCCAAGATAGCGCTAGCCCTCAAATGGAAGCTCTAGTAGAACTACACGATAACATTATGTTTTACCTTGTTATCATTTTATTTGGTGTTGCATGAATATTAGTTTCTATCATAAGAAATTATGTTTATAGTAAATCTCCAATAAGTAATAAATACCTTAACCACGGAACACTTATAGAACTTATATGAACTATAACTCCTGCTTTAATATTAATTTTAATTGCATTTCCGTCATTTAAATTACTATATTTAATGGACGAAGTTACAGATCCATCATTAACTGTATTCGTAGAAGGGCATCAATGATACTGAAGTTACCAATATCCTGATTTTCTTGGTAATGATGACGAAGAATTAGAATTTGACTCTTACTTAGTACCTGACTCAGATTTAGAAGATGGAGGTTTAAGATTATTAGAAGTGGATAACAGAGTTATGTTACCAGAATTAACTCATGTTAGATTTATAATCTCTTCAGGAGATGTTATACATTCTTACGCATGTCCCGCTTTAGGAATTAAATGTGATGCATATCCTGGAAGACTTAACCAAGTGTCTGTACTAGTAAATAGAGAAGGGTCATTTTTTGGACAATGTTCAGAAATATGTGGAATATTACACAGTTCAATGCCTATAGTTATCGAATCTATCTCACTTGAAAAATTCCTTTCATGATTACAGGAACAATAATTTTTAGAAATTATGTATGTACATTCTCTACAGGATTATTCAAATAATTAAATAAAAAAAAAAAAAAATTCTAGACATCTATCCGCTAAATTGTTTATATTAGTAATAGAGTTACACATTTACCGCTTAAAACTATTTAAAGGAATTAGCTCAATTGGTTGAGCAACCGTTTTACACACGGAAGGTTAGGTGTTCGAGTCACCTATTCCTTACGATACTATTCATAAGTAATTATTTCTTATTTGTCTTACGGTTTATTCTATTTGACAATTTATTTTTTTTGGCATAATTAATTTAATTACTTATGTTTATAGCTATATTTACTTTTTTCTTATTAGATTACAATTATGAATTTATCATTAATACTTTTTTTAATAGGTATACTAGGCTTTGGTTTAAATAGAAGAAATATTATACTTATGCTTATTTTTATTATAATAATGTTATTAGCTATTACATTTTTAATTTTATTAGCTTCACTTAATTTTTACGATATATTAGGTCAAACATACGCAATACATATAATATCAATAGCTGGAGCAGAATCAGCTATAGGATTAGGTATATTAGTGGCATTTTATAGATTAAGAGGAAGTGTTGCAATAGAATTTAAATAATGTATTTAGCCATAATAATATTACCTTTATTAGGTTTAATCTTTTCTGGGGTTTTGTTAAGATTAGGTTACATTAAAAGTAAAATATTTAAAGTTATATTATCATTAACTTTTTATATCTTGCTTTTATTACCTTTTAAGGTAATTTTACCTTTATTAGGTTTAAATTACCTTTTTCCTATATTTTCGGGTTTACTTGCTTGCATCTTTGTAGTAGCTACCCGTTTTTTAGAAGGGAATAAAGAGTTATTTACTTTTATTCAGTTATTATACACGTTTATTATAGCATGTGCATTAGCATATTTTTCTTATACTTTAACACAATCTGAATATCTGTCTTTACTATTTGCTTGTTTACCCTTGTTTGCTGAAGGTTATATAAATGAAGGCTTTGTATACTTACCTAGTAAGTTTACTTTGTTTATGGAGGGTGATAATAGCCCCTCGCCACCATCTAATAGCCCTATGCCAGTAGGTAGTAGCTCATCTTCGTCTTCAAATTCCCCCTCACCCCTACCTTCTACTCCAGCTTTAACCTTCGAGCAGGAGCTATGAAGAAATAGATTTAGGAGCTTAGAAGATGCTAGAAGGTTAGATATAGCTAAGAGAATATTATTGAACAAGATAATTTCCTCGAAACAAAATGTCCCTTATGAGATAGAACAATCCATACAGGATCACATATGGGGTAACCATTGATACGATGTATATCGTAGGCCCCATTTAATGCTGCAACATACTTTAAGCACAATTTAGTAAAAAAAAAAATTCATTAATAAAAAAAAATTCATTAATAAAAAAAAAAAATTAATTAAGAAAGAAAAAGTGTAGATTAGCAAAAATACGTAATATTAGTTATAAACATTTTTATAACCTTACTAACCAATTTACCCTGCTTACATTACTCGCAAAGCGTTTAATAAAAACGTTGTATAAATTTGGTATCTATCAGGAAAATTTATTTAATTCTTATTTATTAATTAATGTTACTTATCTTATTGCTTTTAATACCTTTAATGGGTGTATTTCTTATATCTACAACTACATATAACGATAACTATGAAAATCATGATAGAGTTTCAAGTTTAAAACAGACTAAAGTAATAGCTTTAACTACATCAATAATAAACTTTTTTGTTTCTTTGATAGTGTTTATGTTATTTAACTTTAGCAACAATCAATTTCAATTTGTACAAGAATATCATAAAATCAATAGTTTTGACTTCTACTTAGGAGTGGACGGCCTATCTATATATTTCGTTCTTTTAACTACAATGATAATGCCTATATCCCTTTTATCTAACTGAAATTCCATATCAGAAAACGTTAAATCTTACGTAATTATAATATTACTATTAGAAACATTATTATTAGCAGTGTTTTTAGTATTAGATATATTACTTTTTTATATTTTCTTTGAAAGTATACTACCTCCTTTATTTATATTAATAGGTTTATTTGGTTCTAGCAATAGAGTTAGAGCTAGTTTCTACTTATTTTTATATACATTATTGGGTTCTTTATTTTTATTATTATCTATACTTACAATGTCTTCAATAATGGGAACTACTGATTTTGATGCTTTATACAAAACAAATTTTAACTTTACTACTCAATTATTCTTATTTTATGGTATATTTATAGCTTTTGCTGTTAAAACTCCTACTATATTTTTAAATACCTGACTTTTAAAGGCTCACGTTGAATCACCTTTGGGTGGAAGTATTATATTGGCAGCTATTGTATTGAAACTTAGTCTGTATGGTATATTAAGATTAATATTACCTTTACTACCTAAAGCCTACATATATTTTACATCTGTAATATACGTAATAGGTGTTATAACTATAATATACGCTAGTTTTAGTACTTTAAGAACAATAGACGTTAAAGAACTAATTGCTTATAGTTCTGTATCACACGCCGCAGTTTATCTACTAGGTGTATTTAGTAATTCAGTACAAGGTATAGAAGGTGCTATTACACTTGGATTAGCACACGGTTTTGTATCATCTGGTCTATTTATATGTGCTGGAGGTATTTTATACGACAGATCATCTACTAGATTAATTACTTTTTATAGAGGTATAGCACAAGTTATGCCTTTATTTTCTGTATTGTTTTTCATACTTTGTCTAGGAAATGCTGGAACACCTTTAACTGTTAATTTTGTTGGTGAATTTATGAGTTTATATGGAACATTTGAAAGATTACCTTTATTAGGTGCATTCGCTAGTTCTTCAATTGTATTAAGTGCAGCATACACTATGTATATGTTCAATAGAATAGCATTTGCAGGATCATATTCAAGATTCTTTAAATTTAATATTCCCGACTTAAATAAGAGAGAATTTGTTATATTATTAACATTAGTCGCATTTACAGTAGTATTAGGTGTCTATCCTGCTCCTATATTAGATGGTTTACACTACTCTGTTTCTCTATTAATTTACCATGCTTAAAAAAAAACTAAAAAAAAAAAATTAAACCAAACAAAAAAATAATACAAAAAAAAGGACTTAATTCATAAAAGTTAATACACCCCCCCGGTATTATATAACTAAAGTATTAAACCACAAGGCATTTAGTACTACTTATCTGAGAAGATATTATCTTTTCAGTATGGCGCATTTTTCATTACATGAAATCACATTTATACAGAGGGATTAGGTGATGGTACCTCACCTAAAAAGTGTCTTTTTAAGTAAATTGGTAGTGTACACTGTCTAACCTAGAGTTGTATTCAGCTAGTCAATTTTTCAACTTAGATCTATAATATAAACTTAATCGATAACTGTCCAAATTTAACACCCTTTCAATACTGCATAGATTTACCTGGTAAATATAATTTTTACTGTAAAGTATTTTTTATTAGCTCTATCAGACGAACGACTACACCTGCCCATAGACCATACTTTAACCTAGCTAATTTATCGGTCGCTACAAGCACCTCTATATATATTTTTTTTTGTTACTTTTTTTTTCGCTGATTTTAGACGGCGTTTATATTAAGGCGAATAACTTTATACTGTTTCAGACAACCGGACGTATAAATCGGTACGTGTTTTCTAATGACCCTACTTATACATAATGCCCCTTAAGTATTCTGTACAACACTATAGTTGTAATAAAAAAATCTAGTGTTTGCATACTCGCATTTAGGCCTATAGTAATAAATGTCTGAAGGTACTTCTATCTAGTACAGGTATTTATATAAATACCTTATACATCTGCTGAACCCAAGCTGTCTTCTTCGACCAGTCTAGTGTGTAAAGATAATATTTTTTTTTACCCTAGTAAAAATGTAAGAATATATACCATTTTTTTGTTTATTGTAAATTATGTAACTTTAGCCTTTTTTTTTTTTTTTACTTATTAAAGCAAATATTATTATTAATAAATAATTATATTATGTAACTTTAGCTTTTTTTTAAACTTATTAAAGCAAATAATATTATTATTAATAAATTATTATCTATAACATATAAATAAGGTATTAGAATATAGAAAGTTAGACCTACTAAAATATACAATGCATATGATGTTATAACTCCCGTATCTAGCTTTGATATTTTACTACTTAGACTAATTAAACCTTTTTCTAAACCATAAGGACCTATTAATTCTATAGAACCTTTATCAAGTACTTTAGTAGTTTGTCCTCCTAATTTTAAAACCATGTCTGTTATGTATCTGTTGTAGAACAACTCAATTAAGAAACGTTGGTTAAAGAAACTAAATATATTGTAACCTAATCTAGATAGTTTAAATTGTGTAAGTACTTTAGGTATAAATTCGGATAATACTAGAGATAAAATACTCAATGATACAGTGAATATTAAAGGTAATATTTTAAATAAAGTAGGCACAGCAAATTCAGTATCTAGAAGTATTTCATGTGAAGGGTGGATAAATAAACTATTATCTATAAAAAAACTAGTACCTAAACCTATGAATATGTCTTTAGTAATATAACCAAAGAATATAGAGAAAACGGCTAATATAATTAAGGGTAAACTCATAAAAATATCTCCCTCATGAGCATGCTTGTAATTTATTAAAGGCCCATTAGGATTAGTTAAGAATGTTAAGTATAAAACTTTAACTGAATACAGAGTAGTAAACATTGCACCAATTGTTGAAACAAAGTATACAGCTGTACCAGAAAAGTAATATTGACCGTATGCAGACTCAATTATAAAATCTTTAGAATAGAATCCTGTCATAAAAGGAAAGGCAACTAAACTTAATGAAGCAATTAGCATAACTGAGTAAGTTAAAGGTAAGAAAGCTCTTAGTCCTCCGTATTTTCTAAAATCTTGATTATCTGCTACTGCGTGTATTACAGCACCAGCACCTAAGAATAAAAGTGCTTTATAAAAAGCATGATTAACAAGATGAAATAATGCTATATTGTAAGAAGATAAACCTACTGCTATAACCATCATCCCCAGTTGACTCATTGTAGAATAAGCTATAACCTTTTTAATATCTTGTTGGAATAAACCAATTAGAGAACTAAATATGGTTGTAATAGCCCCTAATCATAAACAAAATACTAAAACAGTGTTACTATATTCTATTAAAGGAGAACTACGCATTAAAAGATATACTCCAGCAGTAACCATAGTTGCGGCGTGGATTAAGGCAGAAACAGGTGTAGGCCCTTCCATAGCCATTGGTAATCATATATGTAATCCTACTTGTGAACTTTTAGCCATAGCACCTATTAATAAACAGATACCAACTAGTGTAACTATATTATCACTTACAAATGGTGCAGTAGAAAACACTGTAGCATAGTCCACATTACCAAAAGATCATATTATAGCAAACATACCTATAGTTAAAAAACAATCTCCAACTCTATTTGTTAAGAAAGCAGATAAAGAACTTTGGTTAGCGGCTATTCTAGTAAATCAGAAACTAACTAGTAAGTAAGAACATACTCCTACTCCTTCTCATCCTACAAACATTAGTAAAAAGTTATTTGCTGTTACAAGTATTATCATCATAAAGGTGAATAAACTTAAGTAACTAAAAAATCTTTGGTTGTGAGGATCACTACTCATATATCCTATAGAATATAAGTGTACTAATGAAGATACTATTAACACAGGTATTAACATTGATACTGTTAAAGAATCGAAGTTAAAACTTCATAAAACATTTAAGGACTCTGAATCGATTCATCTAAATAATTGAATGGAAACAGGCGCATTATTCATACCTACCTCAAAAAAAGCTAAAATAGAAAGAGCAGTAGTAGTGAAAACTGATAAACATGTTATTAATTGAGCTCCACTTACTCCTACTTTTCTTCCAAAAAACCCAGAAACAATTGAACCTAGTAAAGGTAATATTATTATGGCTAAATACATTATTTAAATTCTATTGCAACACTTCCTCTTAATCTATAAAATGCCACTAAGATACCTAATCCTATAGCTGATTCTGCTCCAGCTATTGATATTATGTATATTGCGTATGTTTGACCTAATATATCGTCAAAACTAAGTGAACCTAATAAAATTAAAAATGTAATAGCTAATAACATTATTTCAATCGAAATAAGCATAAGTATAATATTTCTTCTATTTAAAACAAAACCTAGTATACCTATTAAAAAAAGTATTAATGATAAATTCATAATTGTAATATAACTCTAAAAAGCAAATATATAAATAATAGCCGTAACCTAGTATTATACATCTCTTAAAACTCTTAAAACAGTAATTAAATTAGGACTAGTAGCGTGAGGTATACTTTGTACAGGTAACCCTCCACTTAGGACACCTCTAGCTTGGTTTACTATAACAAAGCTGTAAACATTAACATTAGTTAATAATTCCCCTTGGTCATTTACAACTACCCTAGCCGGGTTATAAACAAACCCACCTTTACCATCTATTACACGATATGATGAGTCGCTCCTACCTGGGAAAAGAGATTTTATACGTAATCCAGCTCTCTCGTTTTTATCTATTAAAAAAGGACGAGGAGAGTTTCAAGTTGGAGACGTTACATATATGAAAGCTAAGTTTAAAGGTATATTATTGTCATTTGCTCGTCTTTCTAAATCTGCTTGAGTATCTAGATAGCTACCCACAGTTATTCGTCCAGCTGCATTATCTGCAAATGATATAAAGCCTAATAAAGTTATAGATGCAATAATGAATATTATACAACAACTAGGAATAAAGTTATTTAAATAATCGAAAGGTATGTTACTTAAATAACCAACTATGTTATTTAATAAGTGATGTAAAGTGCTGTAGTTTTCTTGCATGTGAAAAGTAATAATTAATAAAAAGTAAATGTAGGTATTTAATTAGATAATATATTACCCATCTTATATATTACTAATGTACGAATTATATAACTCATACATTACTAATGTAAACATTTTTATCGTTTTTTTTTTATTTATTTTTTTGCTGTTAACGAGCATATTAAGAACCTCAGTAATAAACTGATAAGAATAAGAATAATCATACAACATCAACAAAATGTCAGTATAATATACCGGCTTCTAAACCTAAGTGGTGATTTTCAGTTAAGTGGTAGGCTAATAAACGTCAGAATCCTACACCTATAAATATTGTACCAATTATAACATGTAAACCGTGGAAACCTGTTCCAAAGTAGAAACATGATCCAAAGGCACCATCTGATAAAGTGAATGAAGAAACTGAATATTCTACACCTTGGAATGCAGTAAATATTAAAGCTAAAACTATAGTAAACATTGCTCCGTATAGAGCTCCGTTTCTATTTCCTTGTATTAAGGAATGGTGAGAATAAGTAATAGTAACACCACTGGCTAATAATAGAACAGTATTAAGTAATGGTAATTCGAAAGCATTAATTGCTTCTATACCCATAGGAGGTCATTGAGCTCCCAGTTCTACAGTAGGTGATAATGCACTATGAAAATAAGCTCAGAATATAGCTAAGAAAAATAAACCTTCACTAACTATAAATAAAGCAACTCCCATATTTATTCCTCTTTGTACGGCTAAAGTATGATTTCCTAAGTAAGTTCCTTCTGAAACAACGTCTCTGAATCAGAAAAACATACTTGACATTACTAATACTAATGCACATGCTAATCAAAAGCCTGCGTTAGAAAAACCATGCATTGTTAATACACCTGAAAGAGTTAAAGTTAATAGACTAATACAAGTAAATAATGGTCAAGGAGAAGGTGACACTAAATGAAAAGGATGTCCTTGAAAAGCACTTCTATTTAAATTTGACATAATAATTATTATTTAAAGATTCTAAATACAAATATGTTTAATGCAGCGAGTGCTTTGTTTTAAACCTTTTTTTTTTTCTTCTAGTATTTAGAAATTACTAGAAAAAAAAAAGATATAAGAAAGATAAAGCAAAAATAATACTTATGATTATAATTATTCTTTTAATCATTTTTTTTTTTTATATGGATATAACTAAGCCAGTTTAAGTAATTGTATATAAAACTAAAATAAAACTTAATATAGGACTTTTTTTTCATTTTAATCACAACACTTTGTGACACAAAGTGTTGTGCTAATGTAATTTCTGTTTAAGACCAAAGCTTTAGCTTTTATAAGTATATCCATCAAGTATTGGACTTTGCTACAATAAAAAAAACAATATTGTTATACAATATATATCACATAGAAAAAAAAATATATAACTAATATATATTATTAATACTTACTAGTTCTTTAGCTTCTATTTTTTTTTTTCTTCTAGTATTTAGAAATTACTAGAAGAAAAAAAAGTTTTAAAGCACAAAGATATACTCTCATTAAAGACTCGAACTTTAAAATAGATATTAGGAATATCCGGTTTTACCATTAAACTAATGAGAGTATTTGTTTGTTTGAAAGTTTGTTTTTTTGAAACTTTTAAACTTTTTTTTTTTTTTGTTTTGTTTGTTTGTTTTCACTTTGTCTAAGCCAGCGCTTTTAAAACTTTAAGAGCGCTCGCAAAGCGTTATGGCTTGTATTTAATTTAATTTAATGTAAATCTAGTGCATCTTTTATATATGAACAAGATAAAACAATAAACACTTGAGCCTGTATGAAAGCAATACCTAATTCTAAACCAGAGAATGCTATTATAAAGGCTAAAGGGAAGAATCCTAAAAAGAAGAATATGAAACCTGAAGTCATTATGTTATAAGTAAATCCACTTAATATATTTAAAAGCATATGACCTGATAATATATTAGCAGCTAATCTTAAACCTAATGATACATTTCTAGCTAAGTAAGATATAAATTCTATTAATACTAGTAAAGGTAATAATCCTAATGGACAACCAGCAGGAACAAATAGAGAAAAGAATTCTAAACCGTGTTTACTGAATCCTAATATAGTTGCACCTAATACTATTGTAAAACTTAATGAGAATGTTAATACAAAATGACTTGTTGAAGCAAAACTGTAAGGAACCATTCCTATTAAATTATTAACTAATATAAATAAGAATAATACATACATAAATGGGAAATAAACTTGACCTTTTTTGTCATTTATTTGACCAACAACTATACTATGTACAGTAGCGTATATAGATTCTTGATATACTGATCAAGCATTTGATACAACTCTGTTGTTGTTATTTGATAGAAGGCTTATAATGAAAACTAAACCTCCAGCTATAGTTAAATATAACCCTATGTTTGTTAAAGATATAGAAAGATTACCTAATACAGGAGCGTCTAGGCTTATAAGATTTCTTATCTCAAATTGATCTAATGGACTTATTATATTTGAAAAAAAATTCATAAAAAATAAAAAAAAAAATGTTAATATTTATTTAAATAAAGAATCTAGCGCACACAAGACTAAAGGCACTAAAGGCACTAAAGACACTAAAGGCACTAAAGACACAAAAGACACAGCGCTTTTTTTCGCTTTGCTTTGCAAGTGCTGCGAGAAGATACATGACATTACATTAAGAAGAAATAATGTAAGAAATTATAATTTGCTTATAAAAACACGTGTAGTGAATAAACGAACAAATCTAGGTAATATGTATTTAGAAAATACGAATATTAATAGTGCAATTATTGCAAATGCAAATGTTACTTGATTTATAAAATAAAATGGTACTAATTGAGGCATAAGATTAATAATAATAGTAATTGTCCCTATCGCTTTGCGTTTGCTTAAGTTAAATAAAGCAAACATAGTGCTTTGCGAGCAAGTGACTTAGTGTAATTAAACACAGGACCTTTAAAGGAATTGTTATGTTTTTTCTGTTTTTTTTTCAGTAATATATGTGTATATATATTATTAGTATAATACATAATATATATTATATTATATAATAATATTATATTATATTATATTACTAATGTATACTATACTATAAGATAATTTGTGTTTTTTTTTATTATGCTTGGTTATTAGCCATGTCTTTATAGTTTTGTATAAATTCATGATAAATATGGATTATCTAATATAATCTTCACGGTATAACTTGTATTATATCGTCGCTACCTATAGATTCTACTATAGGTTTTACACCCATTGAACGTAAGTGTTGTTCACTTAAACCGGAAAGATTTATAGGAGAAAAGAAAATTGTAAATAACTCCGATGAGGTTAAGTTTCTTAAGGACATCAAAAGTAAAGAAGCAAATATTTAAACCTATTTAAGGTTTCTTTATTATAAAAAACATCTTACCATATTAATTTTTGGCGACATCGCACTGATTTCAAGCCTGATACTTTATTCTTGTAATGTTACAGCTGCATGATTTTTTAGTCTCAACTACTGAATGGTAATATGATGAACCATTAGCTAATATTCATCCTACTAAATAATAAGGATTCTAGTCACCATCTAGAACAAACTCAGCCACGGTGAACCCGGCAGGATACGGTAAGAAATTTGCCTATCCATGAGATTTAAAGAGGTTGATAAGTAAATTATACCTATAAAACCTACTGGGCTGAGACTTAAACAAAATATTGTTAGATTTGAGTAAATAGGCATTAAACTACCTGATAATTGTAACTCTAAACCATCTCAGTTAAGATCTAAACCTAATTGTAAACCTAAGAATAAAGCAGGTTTATTAAAACTAAAAAGATTAAAAAAATCATCTTATAGAGTTAAAACAGTAATAGTGCTAATTAACGCACTGTTTTTTTTTTTATTTAACTTTGTACAGGTAGACTTACAAATGAATGAGGTTTAGGTGGACTATTTAAACATCACTCTAAACTACTGTAAGCTCTGTTTAATAAACTTTGTAAGTAGTCTGTATAAAACTGTGGTGTTAATCATGGATATCTAGAAACACTCTTACCTTCAACTAATTGTAGGTATACGATGTATAAGAATAATCATGTTGCTACAACAGATATTATAGATCCAAAACTACTTATTAAATTTCAACCAGCAAATGCGTCAGGGTAATCACTTATTCTTCTTGGCATACCTTGTAATCCTAAGAAATGTTGAGGGAAGAATGTAACATTAACTCCTATAAATAAGATTCAGAAATGAACTTTACTTAGCATTATGTTATAATCTAGACCTAACATTTTAGGTATTCAGAAGTATCAACCACTGAATAAAGCAAATACTGCACCCATACTTAACACATAATGGAAATGAGCTACAACGTAGTAAGTATCGTGGAATGCTATATCTAGTGATGCGTTAGCTAAAACAACTCCACTTAATCCTCCAATTGTAAACATAAATACGAATCCTAATGCAAATAACATTGTTGGTGTTAAGTGCAGAGATCCACCATAACAAGTAGCTAATCAACTGAATATTTTAATACCAGTAGGAACAGCTATAATTAAAGTAGCCGCTGTAAAGTATGCTCTTGTATCTACATCTAAACCAACTGAGTACATGTGATGACTTCAAACAACAAAACCTAACACACCTATAGACATCATGGCGTATACCATTCCAAGGTACCCGAAGATTGATTTGTTCGAGCTTGCTGAGATTGTAGTACTAATTATTCCAAATCCTGGTATAATTAATATGTAAACTTCTGGATGACCAAAGAATCAGAAAAGGTGTTGGTATAAGATTGGGTCTCCTCCACCTGCTACTTCGAAGAATGATGTATTAAAGTTTCTGTCTGTTAAAACCATAGTAATAGCACCAGCTAAAACAGGTAAAGATAAAAGTAATAAAACTGCTGTAACCACTACAGCTCATCCAAATAAAGCCAATTTGTGTAATCTTATTCCTGGACTTCTCATGTTTAGGATAGTTGTAATAAAATTCATTGCTCCTAATAGACTACTTATTCCTGATAAGTGAAGAGCAAAAATAGCTAAGTCCACACTAGGTCCACTGTGACTTTGTATACCTGATAATGGTGGATATAAAGTTCAACCAGTACCTGCTCCATTTTCTATTGTTGCAGCAAATAAGAACAATATTAAACTAGGAGGTAATAATCAGAAACTTATGTTATTTAATCTAGGGAATGCCATATCAGGTCCTCCTACTAATAAAGGTAGTAAGAAATTACCAAATCCCCCTATCATTGCTGGCATAACCATAAAGAAAATCATCAATATGGCGTGCGCTGTAATAATACTGTTGTATAATTGGTTGTCGGCTATGTATTGAACACCAGGTCCAGATAATTCAAGTCTTATTAAAACTGAAAAAGCTGTTCCTAGTAAACCTGAGAATAGAGAAAATATAAGGTATAATGTACCGATATCTTTAGCATTACTTGATAAGAATCAACGCTCTAATCAAAGAGATATCTTTGCAGTCTCTACTTCTAAGCTCCTTTGACTCTGCGGGTTATAAAAAGGGGCTACCTCATTTTGTGTATAATTATAGGTAATGTAATGCGAAAAAGAGAATATCTAAAAGTTGCGTCAACCTTTAGATATAAAAGTATTATAAAAATTATGAAAAATAATATCTATACTCATATAGATGCGAAAAAAAAAAAATATAATATCTAATAGTTGCGTAAACCTTTAGACATAAAAAAGTATTATAAAAATAAGAGCTATGAGATTCGAACTCACATTGGAATGATTAAAAGTCACATACTTTACCATTAAGTTAAGCTCTCTTAGAGACAACGGTAACAATTCTTATCAAAAACAATTTTTTTTTTGTTTTGTTCTTTACCCTATCTATCTAACTAAATTTAACATATAAGTAAAGACATTATAAGCTCATAATACGTGTGTGTGACTAGTTTCTCTTGCTAGCAAAGCAACACGCTAATTTTTTTTTTTTTATTTTAAGTTGAGGGTAAATCAGGAAAACAAAAATCCAAAGTATATTTGTCATTTTCAGGATATTTAGTCCCAAATCCAGTTCTCTCATTTTTAATCTCATCGTGTTTAGCTTTACCCACTAAACTAACCATAAGATTACTGTCACCACCACTAGGACCAGAAGGTCCCGATGGGCCGCAACTAGTAGATCTGTCTATTAAATTTTTAAGATCTTTAGGTGTACCTGGTAAACCTGATAACACTCTAAAGCACATATTTAATAGCGTATAATAAAAATTAAGCAGGTAAATTAATAAAAATAAACTTAAACCTAGGAATAAAAAGTATATTGTGAAAACAAATATATTAATTATGTTAAGCACAAAAATTCTGTAAGCTCTCATAGCTATGCCACATAAAGTAGCAAGAAAGCCATCATCAGAGCGAATAAACCTGTAGCTTCTGAAAAAGCAAATCCTAAAATAGCATAAGAAAATAGTTGTCCTCTTAAAGATGGGTTTCTTGCCACACCTAATATAAGAGCTCCGAAAACGACACCTATACCTACTCCAGCACCTATAAGTCCTGTAGTGGCTAATCCTGTTCCTATTATTTTTGCAGCTTGTATCATAAAGTTTTTAAAGTTTAAAACCTTCAAGAGAAATTCCATTAAATATAGATAATTATTAGTATAATTATCTTTAGTGTATAATTCTTTCCCATAAAAAAAGAATATTATTTTTGCAGCTTGTATAATATATAACTGTATTACTACAGAAAGTAATAACTATATATATATATATTTTTTTTTTTTTATTTATTTGTAGTTGCTTTGTCTACTTTCTATCGAAAGTGCATTCTTACCTAATTCAAAGGCAAAACCTAAAGTTAACACTAAGAAAAATAAAAGCATAATTATTAAACCAAATATACCGTTAGCGTACGCACTTACAACATAAGGGTATACTAATAGTATTTCTAAATCAAATAATAAGAATAATAAAGCAAATATGAAAAATGATATACTGAATTCACTTCTATTTTGTCCTAAAAATGAATGAAATCCACACTCGAAAGCACTGTCTTTTTCTTCGTATGGGTTATGTGGGGCAAAGATTAAATTTACAGCTAATAATATTATGGCTAATATAGGTATAAATATAAGAAAAAATGTTTGACTTGTCATTTAAGCTTTAAATAATATAAGACTAAGAATACTTACTATATTAAATCATTCTCCTGGTATATATATAAATAATATAAGTAAAAGAGTTAAAACGGAAATAGTGCTACTTAACGCACTGTTTATTGTAATATTGCTTGGATTAAATTCCACTCTAAGACCATTAGATGTATTATCGTTTGCTGTAAACGAGGCGGGATTTATGTAAGCAACTAGATTTAAATTCTTAACTGAAGGATTTATTTTGTAATCGTGTTTGAAAAAGAAAATTTGTTTTATTAAACTAAGATAATAACCTGCTCCTATAACACTAGTTAATATGGCTACTAGAGTCATAAATACATAACCGTTATCTAAGGCAGCACTTAAAACCATCTGTTTAGCAAAGAATCCTATTAGAGGAGGAACTCCTACAAATGAGAATAAGGTAATGGCTAAACTTATAGCTATATATGGATTAATGTAAAAGTAACCTTTTATCTGATTAATAAGCTGTATAGGTGAATTGTTAACATCAAGTAAATTCTTGTACTCTTTATCTTTATATACGTGTAAATATAAAGTATATCCTATAGTTACTAATATAATAAATGCGTTTAAATTTGATATAGAGTATTGTAATATATAGAATATATATGCTTGTATAGATTCGGCTTTATTTATAGTTAAGGCTAATAGTATAAACCCTACATGGCTAATAGTACTATACGCAAATAATCTTTTTATTCTAAATTGTGTTAGACCTAAAACAGAACCTATAACTAGAGAAAATAAACTACTTAACAATAATATATTCTTTCAAGAGAAATTTAAGTAAGAATACTCTGTGTAGAAAACTAATTCTAAGAAAAAGGCAAATATAGATATTTTTGCCACTATAGCTACATAAGTAGTAACTATTGTAGGTATTCCATCATAAACATCCGGAGATCAAAAGTGGAAGGGAGCAGCACTTACTTTGAATAAGAATCCCACTGATAATATTATTAAAGATAAGTGTAGATAATATGGTTGGTATCAGTATGTAAGAGTATTTAAGTCCTCTATTTCACTTATACTGCTTATCACATATATATTGTCTAAGTTAGTAGTACCAGAGTTAACGTATAATAAGGCTGAACCTAATAAGATAAAACAAGATGATAATCCTCCTAATAAGAAATAAGTTAACCCACTAGCAGTTGCTGATTCTGAATCTCTATATAAAGTAGACAGTATGTATAAACCATAACTTTGTAACTCTATAGACAAGAATACAGAAATTAAGTCTGCTGTACTCATTAAAAATACCGCTCCACATAATATAAATACTATTATAAGTGCGTATTCTATTATACGAAACTGTTCTGCTGTTTTGTTTGAAATAGAGTTTTTATTGTATGTTAATTTGCTAGTTAACAATTTATAAAAAGATGATTGTTCTTTTATAAAGACTTTTCTAGGATAAAAAGCAGTTAATACCAGTATAACGGCACTAATTAAGAATATAAATATGTTGAAAGATTGTGTAAATGTTGTAACATTAAATAATCCACCATATACACCTATACCTTTTTCCAGTGCTTTAGTAAATAAATTGTTTAAAGCTAAAAAACTGGCAAAAAGTAAACCAGTTATAACTATTCTTGAAAATAATATTGATTTGTCCCGTCTTAAAGTAACGGCGTTTGAAACTAATAAAGAAATTAATAAAGAAATTAACATTAAATTTGCGAGCGAAACTATAATTTTTTTTTTTTTTATTTTTTTTTTTTCTCTGTTAAAAGGTTATCTTCTTTTAGAAGAAGCCTGTTCGTTAGAGCCATCTACTTCTGAGATGCTTCTAGTAGTACCCGCTGTAATAAAAATATTTATAAAGAATAAAAATAATCTATTTACAGGAGCAGCGGTAGGGGTAATTACTTAGAGCTATTGGTGTGAATATCTACCAGAGTGTTTTCAAGTAAACTAACTAATGGAACTATTATTAGAAAGTGTGAAAAATATAATACAGTACTTATTTGACCAAATTCTATAAATGGTGTTTCAACGTGTTTAGCTCCTATTTGCATTAATATTAAAAAGTTAGCTACAAAGATAAAGAAAGCTATTTTACTTAAAGGTCTAAATTGTAAACCTCTACTTCTACCTAGATCTGTAAAGGGCATAACTAATAATATTAATATTGCAGCAAACATAGATATAACTCCTAATAATTTATTAGGTATAGATCTTAAGATAGCATAGAATGGTAATAGATATCATTCAGGTACTATAGCAGGTGGAGTTTGCATTGGGTTAGCCATAATATAATTATCACTATCACCTAAAACATTAGGCATAAAGAAAACAAACACTGATAGTACTACGATAAATAAGAATATAGTTATTAAATCCTTAAATATGAAGTATGGAGCAAAAGGTAATCTATCGTAATTACCTGAAACACCCAGAGGATTACCTGATCCTGCACTATCGTGTAATGCTATTAAATGCATTAATGCTAATGCAGCTAATACAAATGGTAATACAAAGTGTAAAGCAAAGAATCTATTTAAAGTAGCGTTATTAACACTGAAACCTCCTCAAATAAATTCAACTACATCTTGTCCTACTCACGGTATAGCACTCATAAGGTTAGTAATAACTGTAGCAGCTCATAAACTCATTTGACCGTATGGTAAAACATATCCTAAAAAGGCAGTAGCCATCATTAATATAAATATAACAACACCAATTGTTCATACTAATGTTCTAGGAGCTCTGTAAGATCCGTAGTATAAACCTCTTCCGATGTGTAGATAAACTAAAAAGAAAAAGGCTGAAGCAGTATTAGCGTGTAAGTAACGTATTAATCATCCGTTATTAACGTCTCTCATAATATGTTCAACTGAATTGAATGCTTCTAAAACACTAGGGTTGTAATGCATTGCTAATGTAACACCTGTAACAATTTGTATAACTAAACAAAAACCAAGTAATGAACCGAAATTTCATAAGTAACTAATATTTGAAGGTTGAGGTGAATCAACTAAGTATCCATTAAGTAAACTCATTAAGGGGTGACTTTTAAAAATTCTCATTTTATTAAAAAAAATTATAAATTAGCATATTATTTAAAGTGTATCTAAGTGTATTAATACTGTAAAAAAACCTACTTAAGGTATAATTAATAAAAACTTTTTTTTTTTACTTTATCTAGTAAATGTATAATAAATATGTATGTTTAATATACTATCTCGAAAGAAAGGTCTTTACTAAGTAAAATGCGTGACTAAATTTTGTGGGTTATTACACATAAGTATAAAGATAATACAGTAACAGAATATGTGTCGCTATATATATTTTTTTTTCTAACGTATCTGGCACTTTGCGACTTTTATAAATACTAGAAAAAAAAAAAGTTTTAAAACAAAGCGCTCGCTACGCGCTGCAAACACTGACGCTTTGCTATAAGTATAATCTAAATAACTTTTTTTTTGTATTAACTTTTTGTTTTTTTTATCTAAATATAGCTATATATATTCCTATCCAAGACTCGAACTTGAATCTAGATATTAGAAGTATCCTGCTCTACCATTGAGCTAATAAGAATTAATAAAAAGTAAAAAAAAAAAACCATACAAATATCTAAGGCTGGCACTTTCTTGGCCAGCAAAGCGACAAGAGATACGGAGGAATTGAACCCCGAATTTTCGATCTGCAATCAAAATGTAGAACCTTCTACCACATATCCCTTAATAATGTTTTTTTTAGCTGTCACATAACTGACAAAGTGTGTATGCGCACTATTTTTTTTTTTTCTAGTATTTATCAAAGTCGTAAAGCGCTATATTTTTTTTAGAAAAATAAAGCGAAGCGCTCGCAAAGCGCTGCACCACACCATCAATAGTTATTAATAATAAAAAGATTAATTTAAGCGCGTATAAGAATCGAACTTATAACTTTTGTGTCCGTAGCACAATACTCTAACCATTGAGTTAACACGCTTTAGTTGCTTAAGTTATAACGCTAACACTTGCTTTCTATAAAACTTTTTTACTAGTATTTAGCACTAAAGAGCGCTTCGCTTTATTTTTCTAAAAAAAAATATAGCGCTTTGCTTTATTTTTTACGTATTTATCTTTGTCGCAAAGCGCTAATACTAAGCCCTCAAGATGAATTGAACATCTATCAGAATATTAACAGTATTCTGCTCTACCGTTGAGCTATAAAGGCTTTTATTAATTTTTTTTTTTTCTCTTGCATCACACACTTTCTTGTGTAAATAAAAAAAAAATGCATGGCACACTATGTTTTTTGTATTAACAATAGCGAGTGAGTAGTGCGCTACTACCTTACAGTTTATAGGAAGAAAAGGAATTGAACCTTCGACAGCCTTAGCTATTGAGTTTACAGCTCAACCCATCATACCAACAAATGGAACCTTCCTTTAATTTTTCCTTATAGAAAAAAATATATTATATCTGAAATTTATATAAATATGTTACTAATGTAAACATTTTTATAAACTTTTTTTTTCATAAGCTTTTTTTTTTTTACTTTACTATAACAGGTATAATAATATTAAATATCTTTAAAGCTATCTTATCATTAAAATAAAGCTACGTTACTAGGTATTATATCAAAACTGTAAATAATACAAGGTACAACTACAATGAAAGCTATAACTATCGGTAATAAAATAGTTCAAGAGAATAACATTAACTGATCAAAACGTATTCTAGGGAAAGAGGCTCTAACTCATATAAAAACAAAAACCATAAGACATGATTTAATACCTAAAGTTAAACCAGAAATAAGTCCTTCAATTAATGGGCTAGAAAAAATCTCTAGTTGGCTAATAATTGAACCATCGTAATCTATTCCTTGTAATAAAGACAATAATAATGAAAAGTTAAATAGATAACCACCTAAAAATAATATAGTAGTTAATATACAGATAAGTACAATACTACCGTATTCGGCTAAGAAGAAGAATACAAATACAACTGCAGCGTGTTCTGTCATAAACCCACTAACTAATTCAGATTCTGCTTCAGCTAAATCAAATGGAGCTCTGTTAGTTTCTGCTACAGAACCTATAAAGAATATAATAAAAACGGGAAATAATGGCACTATAAATCATATAGATCTTTGAGCTTCTATATTAACAGTTAAATTTAAACTACCTGTTAATAGTATAACAAGTAATATAGCTGAACTTAATATCAATTCATAACTAATTAGTTGTGCTGTACTTCTAAGTGACCCTAAAAAAGCATATTTAGAATTAGCAGATCATCCTGCTAATAGTATACCATAAGTAGCTAATGAAGAAACTGCTAACATATATAATATTCCTAGATCAAAATCTCATATAGCTAACCCAGGACCATAAGGTATTACAGCATAACCTAATAATGAGAAAATAAGAGTTATAACAGGACCTAAGAAAAATAATACAAGGTTAGCTTGGGTAGGTGATACGTACTCTTTTAATAAAAGCTTAAGGGCATCGGCGAATGCTTGTAGTAATCCATAGTACCCTACTACATTGGGACCTAATCTTCTTTGCATACTTGCCATGGTTTTTCTTTCAGCAACAGTAACAAAAGCAACAGTAAGTAATACAGGCACAGTAACTAATAGAACTTCTATAATAGAAATAAATGTTGGTATATATAACATTTTAAAGTTTAAAAAATTTATAAAAATAAGAAAAAGGAATAATTTAACTAAGAAAAGAAAAAGTTCAAAAAAAAGTTTGTTAAACCTTAATTTAGTTTTATAAGTAAAATGAGCATAAAACAGCGCTTTTGCCATACTAAGGATCATAAGGTCTTACATTTACACTATTTATTACTAATAATTAAAGAAAAGGGGAAGATCATGTAAAATAACTTAAAAATATAGCACAAGACTCACTCTATATTTTTTAGAAAAATAAAGCAAAGCGCTCTTTAGCGCTGTGTTTTGCACAAGAAAGTGTGTGTTTTGCTTTGCACAAAACAGTATATCTAATAATTTATTTTTAGGTATCATATAAAAAAGATAAGTAAAAAGGCTATAAGGCACTGTTTATTATTTTCTTTTAATTATAAATCTACCCTTAAATAACTTATCTTTGTCCATATAATTTAGTAATGTTGAATGACTTACATGTAATTCTCTTTATTTTTTTTTTTCTTCTCGCTCGCAAAGCGCTGCGCTGTAATTTCTAAATACTAGAAGAAAAAAAAAAAAAGCCGCACGAATGGAATTATATTCCTTTGTTTTATCTGTATCGATATCTTTAATCGTAATAACATGAGAGATTTTTAATAATCTATTGGCTTTAGCTAAAGGGGGACAGATTTGCACCGACTTTGGCTTTAAAAAAATTAGATAAAGCTTCACCACTCAATTAACGTGATCTAAACATGGATAATGTTTGTTCATAATGTCTAAATCCTAAACTGGAACCTGCTTTAGTCAGTATATTATACTCAGGCTCATACTTATCTAGGTAATATTGTTCTCTATTTATAACTATAGATCTATCACAATATTATAATATTTCCAAAGTTTTCGTAATTATAAGTCAAAAGAGCATTGTAAATCGCACTTTTAGATGTTAATATTTTTTTTAGCTCAAAAATTAGATGATAAATAATGGGATTAACGAGCGTTTAAGTTAACAGAACTTCCAATATAACTTTTACCGCTTACTTTATTAGTTCACCTATAGACACCAGACTTATTTCTAGTGGCTTATAATACTTTTTTTTTCTTAGCTTTAACAACGTTATCATATACTAATATGCCGTTAGAAGCAGAATAGTATTGTTTTGTTATTAGGCCAAGCCTTTTTAGATTTGTAACTGAATATCTAATATTCAGGCGTTTGAAATGTATAGTGTTTAATGTATATATTGTCATTAGCCAGAGGAGAAATTCGAATTCTCATTCTTAATGCATGAAATTAACGTTCTAACCTGTTGAACTACTCGGGCTTTTTTGAAACGGTCTTTTTTGAAACTTTATTAAAAGTAAATTCTTCTTTAGCGCTTTGCTTTATTTTTTTTCTGACGTCGACTATGATAAATACTAGAAAAAAAAAAGTTTTATAGAGCTAAAACAAAAATACTTTAAGGGAGGATACCCAGACTTGAACTGGGAACTTACTGTGCCACATACAGCTGCTCTACCTATTGAACTACATCCACCTTTTTTTACATAATTATTATCTCATAACAGTAACTAGCGAAACAAAAGCAAAGCCCTATGTTTTGCGCCTAGCTATTAAAAATTTTATCGTTGCTTATGTTGGAGTGATTCGAACACTCAATAGTAAATACCAAAAATTTATGACTTACCGATTAGTCCACAACATATTTATTTTTAGCTGTCCCCCTGCACAACCGTAAACAGCAGTATACGGCCACCCTAACTTATACCCTGGACAACGGGCTTTTAAATGATTAATATAAACCTGTCCGGTTGAATTTACGTACTCCATATTCCTCCTCTATTTTATAAGGCATAAAGGTTACCCCCTAAGGTAAATCCGACTTGAACGGATAAGATTTAAAAATCAAATAGTCCTAAGCTATTCATGTCTACCAATTCCATCATTACCTTTAATCATGTACTTTTGTCTACAGAAGACATAGATATTACATTACTAATATGAGTAGTAACTTTTTTTTTATATCGTCGCCAGGACCTTTATTGATGGTCCAGCTGTAATAGATGTATTCATTATACGCACTAAGAGATTACTAGGATTATATCTTAACCCTTAATTTTCACTCGTTTCCCCTTCCCAAATAATTAAGCCATGTCACCATAAATTAATATATACCTTGCTACCTCTTTTACCATTATAACTATATATGGGATTATTGTTAATCGAACCAGGACTAGTATAATTACCTACAGATCCCGTATTATGTCCAGAGCTGTTTGAAAAACTAGAGCTTTAACTAGAACTAGAGCTCGAACCATAACTAGAGGTTTTTTATTACATAGTCCTTTAAACAATAATAAATTTTTATAATGAAAGAAAGATGAAAATCAAGAAGAAAAAACTAAAAAAAAAATTAAAAGAGAAAAAAAGAAGAATTAACTAAGTAAAGGTTAGATCTTCCACAGTTATAATCCGATACCGTCCTAAGCTGAATTTGTCTACCAATTTAAGTGTACCTATTTTTTTTTTTTTGTTATGTTTTCGTTTTCCGACTCAAACAATTCTTTATACATTAGTTTATTATTTGATAAAATACTACTATAAATAGTAGTACCATTAGAGTTGTATAATCTTATATCTTTACGACTTAGGTTATCATACTCAGAAAATTTGTTTTGTAACGCTCTATCTAATGATCCTACCTCCTTAGATAGTTTTTCCGCTACGTCATTACTCATGCTAGAGGGAACAGAAAGCTCTAGTCCCCCGTTTTCTTGAATAAATTGAACGTCGTTACGTGATGCTATAGAGTGAAGTTTAAGTATCTTGCTAGTTTGTTCATTCAAAACCGCGTTCATTTTATCAGAGTGCGCAGACATTTCCTCTAAAAATTAATTATTTTCTTCCAATTTCTGCTTAAAGCCAGGATCCCGGTCTGCTTTATTATTAATCATTTGTTTTACTTTGGCATACTGCTCCTCGGTTAATGCTTCTTTTGAAGAAGTACCCCCCACTGAACCTTTAGAAGAACCTTTACCAGAAGAATTAGTATTATTAGTGTTTTCCATATTTAATGCAGTAGATTGTTTGTAGCCTCATTCTTTAATCAAGTAAGTTTCAAATTTATCATTAAGTAGTCATTCGATAAACGCATTACATATTAATCTAAATAATGTTATAATAGCCAAGTAACTGATATCTACTGTTTGTAGTTCACCTTTAATAGGTAGGATGTCAAATACAAACAAAAACAGTTGTCTCAAAATTATAGCAAATATAAATGTTGCTATAGCAGTTAAAAGGTTACCATAGGTAAGCTTGTTATATAAAAGTTTCATTAATCTAGTCATTTATTGTATACTTATTTACATGAATTCTAATTCTAATGTATATCCGAATTCTGTGATAATACACTGGCGGCACGTATGCAACTTGTTATTTTACTAGTCAGGTAACCAACCTACAACCTTTACAGTCTAGTATATACATACGAATGTATATTTTTTTTTTACAACTAAAAGGTCTTTTTTTAGTCTAACACTATTTCTACAAAAAATTTTTATATATGCAGTCGAAGAAGCTTTTTATTTATGTATTATTTATTTACTCCATAAAGTATAAAAACTGCAAAAAAATTATTTTGTAAAAAAGAGCGCGGGTAATTATTTGATTCGAAACAGATTCATACTCTAGTCGCAAATAACCATAATATGGTTATTTATTACCGAGAACATTTGTCATCTTACTACTGCAATTCTCTAATATAATTACTTAATATCATAGCCAACAGTATAGGATTCAACCTATACTATCAGTCTTTTGACTCAATCAATATGACGCAATTAAAAAAAAAAATAAATGCTATACGTTTTTTTACAGTAAAAATATGCTCGAGATAAGATTTGAACTTACAACCTAAACATCTTCAGAGTTCCGCTCTACCGGGTTGAGCTTCTCGAGCTTTATTTTTTAGCGCATAACTTACTAAGTGTTGTGCGCGTTATAATGCATATTTAGCGCAGCGCTTTGCGAGCGATAGCAAGAAAAATATGGAGATATTAGGACTCGATCCTAAAATAACGATATGCAAAATCGCAGTTTTACCAATTAAACTATATCCCCTTTTTTTAAGGTTTCCTTTTGAGTAGCCAGAAGAGTTAAGTAATATTATTTTTTTTTTTTAACCCACTCGGGGTTCGAACCCGAGATGTAACGGTGAAAGCGCTATGTCTTAACCACTTGACTAGTGGGTCCTAAATAATACTATAATTTACCTTTTTTTTTGCATCACAACATTTTGTGACACAAAGTGTATGCTATCACAAAGCGCTATAAAAAAGGTATTTTATCCGAAAAACGACTTGAACGTTTACGATATTATATCAATAAATCTTAAGTTTATCCTGTCTACCAATTCCAGCACTCGGATATTAATTAGTTATAGCGCACACAACACTTTGTGTCACAAAGTGTTGTGATGCGAAAGTATATTATAGTGAATAAGGCCAGAGTGACTTGAACACTCATCTGAGCTATCATGAGCAGCTTGCTCTACCAATTAAGCTATAGCCTTTTTAACAATATTTCTTAAAGTTTAAATGTTTAATGAGAAATTAAATATATGCGGACAAAGGAATTGCACCTTTATCTACTGGGCATGAGCCAATTATGTTACTGTTACACCAATCCGCATTAGTCTTTGTATTCAGCGCTAAATGAGCAATATATATTGCTTTGCTAGCCAAAGGGTAAAATAACTATTTATCGCAAAGCGAAAGCAAAGCGAAAGCAAGGCGAAAACAAAGCGCCTAAAAGTTGTTTACCGTTTAATAAAAGCCCAGTGTAAGTAACGCTCTTACTTCTTCCGATTACAAAACGGGTGCATTGCTTTTATGCTAACCAGGCTAAAAGTTGTTTGACGCTTTGCGAGAAAAAAAATAAAAATATATAGTAATCTCTGTCGCAATGCGCAAAGGTAATTTAATGCTTATTTAATAGCAAAATTATATTATGTATGATAAGTATGTTATTTAGTTTTTAATAAAATTAGTACTTTTTACCTGAAGACATCAAAATCCTTAAAGCAAAAGCCTATACAGTATTAATGTATAACGCACACACGCTTTGCGAGTGATGCGCTTACACTAGTACTCGTGGTATTATACCACGTATATTTAAGAGTATCTTAAGCTAAGCTTCGCGCCTAAATGCATTCAGCACTTATCTATAGCTAACGTGGGTTTCCTGCCGTGCCTATGATATATATATATACATGAGTAACTGTAAATATCCTTGACCTACTTTGTATTGCAAAGCGGCTTTAATATAATATTGGATACATAAACAACAGGTAAACCAGAGGTTACCATACCCAACTCCTTTCGTACGAAGGGGCTATCCTTATTTTACTCTAATTTCCTCTAGAAGATAGAAACCATACTGTCTCACGACGTATTTAACCCAGCTCGTGTAGCTCTTTAATCGACGAACAGTCGTACCCTTCATGATTCCTGCATTCATGTGGATGAGCTAAGCCGACATCGAGGTGCCAAACTGCGCACTCAATTTGTACTCTCTGGCGCAATTAGCCTGTTATCCCTAGCGTAGCTTTTTCAAAAATCCAAGACCTTTCCTTTATGCATCTTGTGATCATATGCCCTGCTTACGCAACTGATAGACGTGTAAGTCAAACAGTAAAGCAAGATTAAGCCATTAAACTTTTAAAGTAAAATAATCATCATTTTCTTAATATCAAAAGCATATTAAGAAAATAAACTAAAACACTACTGTCACTTTATAAACATTGTCTTAGTGTTTTATTTACATCTATTTTCCATATAGTTAAAATCTTACTTAAAAAAAATAAATAAATCTAACTTAATAGATAAATAACTGAATATATTGAAAGCAATACATTACAGATTAAAATAAAAATACATTACACAGACTAAAAGCAAAAGCTTTTGCTATATAATATATTTATCTATTGGCAAATTATTATTGCCAATAAATTTACAAAATTAACTTTGGATACACCCAGGTACTTTTTGTGGGATCTGTGCCCCGCATAAACTGTCTAATAGCCAATGTTTCCAAACATATATATTATTATATATATCTTTTATAGGATTAGCTTTGCAACTTCTCTACCCGACCCTCAACCATTGGTCCTTAATTGTAGCTTGACCATTACTAGGTTATCAAATCAGTGTTTGTGGTATAAGCACGTATATATGCGTCTAATACTGATACTTCGGGTGGAAAGCTTATCATAGTCATCTCTACTAAGACCACACAAGTGATCATGTGATCTTTACTAATACTACACAAACACCTATTAACAAAAGGCAAACAAAAATCTTCCTTCTTCTTCTCGGCAGTTGCATTGCTTATACAATAAACTAAGTAAAGGTGTTTCAATTGTATCTTATCAACTACCTTATACGCTACAACTTGTTCCATTGTATCCAATAACTACAAACAGTAAAGCTGCATAGGGTCTTCTCGTCTAACTAGAGGTAAACTGTATCTGCACAGTTATTCCAATTTCACTGAGCCAATCATTGAGACAGCTGTTGTATCGTTAAATCATTCATGCAAGACCGCATTTAACGGCCAAGGTATTCCGCTACCTTAGGACCCTCATCGGTAAGGCCGCCATTGATTGGGGTTTCCTTCAAAACCTAGCTTATATTAGTCGGCTAAGAATCTTCGTTAACCAGCCAACATTGGGCAGAATTCACACTCAATACTTTGATTTGTCATCTTATGCAAAGTGCTTTGTTTTAATTAAACAGTCGTACAACACCACTCTATGCCTCCTATCCTTAACTTAATATTACTTAAGAAGGATGGCACACCTTATCCCTAAGTTACGGTGTCATTTTGCCGAGTTCCTTAATGATTGTTAACTCAAACGCCTTTGTATACTCTACTTGCTTACTTGTGGTAGTATCTAGGTACGGTTTGTCAAATGTAAAGTTTTTATACGCTTTTTAAGCGACCAGTACATCACATTACATGACGTACTATTACATTTAAAGGTCCTTTTCCAGAACATTGTGTACTCAAAATATCACAATGTTGTTAGACCTCTATCAAGACTTAAGATTTTTCTCATCGTTTAATCCTTTAGGACAATTATAAACTTAGAGGCCGTTACTTTATTTAAATACCATAAGCTTAAGGCGAGGGGCTATCCCTTTTTCGTTACTCATGCCAGCATTCTCACTTGGGGTCATCTTATTCGACAGTGTATCTATTTTCCTCGAAAAATAAGCGTTGAACCTACAACCTACTTGTTTTAGTTAGTAAGTGTAGCACCTATAGTTTTTGGTCGTAGTACATATTCTGCCGAACCTACTCAATATTAAAAATATTAAGTCTAAGACATGCCCAACGTTCTGCTACCCCATAAATAAAATTCTTAAGCTAAATATACTTTTAGTCTGACCCAAAAGAAATCTAATTTAATATATATTTTATTTATAGACAAGGTTTCGGTATATTGTTTTAGATCCGTTAAATTTTCGGTGCTTTCAACTTTTAATGTTAAACCAGTGCTCTGTTACGAGGTCTTCAAAAAATGGCCGCTTCTAAGCCTATTTCCTGGTTGTATTTGAAGAAAACTTCCTTATTTTCACTTAACAATAATTTTGGAACCTTTAACTCTTGTTCTGGGCTGTTTCCCTTTAGACATACAACCTTATCGTACTATGTCCGATTATGCAAAATCCATCATTGCCCTTCCGAGAGCAAATTCTCGCCGATAAAATCTTCACGATTCCCCGATGTATACAAAACCATGTTGCTATCGTTAAGAAAGCAACATAATTTGTCCGAGATCACAGTTCTGTACCTGCTATGATGTTATTTACATTACCTACTTATATAGGTTTCGCAGAAAACCAGCTATCCTAGTCAGTTTTGTCTTTCACTAACTTACCACAATTCATCGGATATCTTTACAACGATAACCCGTTCGGGCCTTTATAACCCTGATCATGGTAAGATCACTAGGCTTCGGGTCTAACATTAGATACTTAATCATTAATTAATAATTGGTTTATCTAGGACAAGGTGATAATATTCCTTATTTCAGGCAATAATTATCTATATTACCTTACTCATTTAGGTAATCATTCTCAATTTACTTTTATCTTATAATCCAAAAAGCGGCTAAAACTCTTCTTTTTAGCGTCAAAGTAAAAGTAAGTAAGTTTGACCACTTAATCTTTTGTGAACCCGTCTCGCATCTAACATTAACTTGCTGACCCATTATGCAAAAGGTACGCTCTCATTATACTTTTAAATTAAACTTGAGCTGCTTATAAAACTACTATTTCAAAAATTTCCCTCACGGTACTGCTTCGCTATCGCTTATATATCATATTTAGCCTTAGAGAAAGGTTTCCCTAGATTCAAACAGATTATTTCCGTTTTACTTTAAAGGCTTTTCCATAACAGTTATAGCTAATTATGGAATCTCATTTGATTTTTATTCCTGAAGCTACTAAGATATTTCAATTCGCTTCGTTTAAAAAATGGATTTTTCCAAGAACACTTTATCTTATACGTCTTTAATATATAGCTGTATTTATCCGTAATAGTTTCTTTATATACTTACCATCATAATAATGATGAAATAATACATTACATATCTAATACATTACTAATGTAAACATTTAAATAAGAAGTTTTAATAAGAAGTTTTTTTTTTTAGGAGCCAAGTGTGCTTGTAATGTTAATGTTGATGTTAATGTTAATGTTAATGTTAATTCTAGCCCCTATAACGAAATCTGTCTCTAGCGCTAAATACTAGGGAAAAAAAGTTTTATATAGCTTGTGGGAAGTTGACCCTTTGTTACGTAATTGTGTAAAACCTGATTGATAATACAATAAGGCATTATGTAAAAAAGCACGATAAGTTTTTTATAAAAAATGTTTACATTAGTAATGTAGATAGAAAAAACAGCCATAGGTTAACGGTAGACCGTTCGTCTTCCAAACGAAGTGCACCGATTCGAATTCGGTTGGCTGTATAACAATGTAATACTTAGAGTTAATAACTTAATTGGTAAAGAACTTTCTTGTCGAGAAAGTAGATGTCGGATCGTAGCCGACTTAACTCGCACATAAAAAATTTTTTTTTTATTAAAAGGAAAAGTCGCCATTGGTAGGGCAAGATATTTGCTAAATATTGTGTTTTAACACCTGGATGTTCAAATCATCTCTTTTCCGAATTAGAGAACTAATAATAGTACGACAAAAGGCGCGTCTGTATCTAAGGTTTTTTTTCACGTTACCCGGCGCTCACTGCATAGTTAAATATAGTGCGGGGCGTAATCATTAAAATGGCGTTTAGCATCGTTTGGAGCGGGGTAATTGGGGCTCCAGACAAAAAAAAAAGAGTATAGTTTAATTGGCAAAATAGGAAGCTTCAAACTTCAAATTCTCAGTTCAAGTCTGAGTGCTCTTGATTTACCTGAATTTAGCGCCTTGCGAATTAGGTTAACTAGGTTCCTTAACTTAATAGGTAAAGTATGCTTTTGATAAGAGTATGTTCGACGTTCAAGTCGTCGAGGAATCAATCGCAAAGAAAACAAAATAAGAGATTAATAGAATATTATAGTAAAAAGAGAATTGGCTGAGTGGTTTATAGCGATAAGCTTGAAACTTATTTTAGTAAAATCTACTAACATCCGTTCGAATCGGATATTCTCTGATGAAAACACTATATTATTACAACAACCCTCTAAAAAAAAAAACAGCTTTTTCTTAGTAAATACAACGATGACTATATAATATAAAAATATATTACTAATGTAATATATTTTTATATTATTTGTAAAATACTTTTTTTACGCAAAGCGGTAGAGAAAAAAAAAAACGAAGGCGGATTGGTGTGATAGTAACATAATAGGCTCATGTCCAATAGATAAAGGTGCAATTCCTTTGTCCGCATAGCTTGTTTGCATTTTCATATTACGCGTAGTAATTATAACTTTTTCTGTTTCTCTTAGCATATCCTTTTCTATACTATCATAATGAGAAAACTGAGGTAACGGCTCACCGATCTGTGTAGAAGTTAAGGTGAACGATAAGATAATAAGAAAATGGATTAAGTAATAGCTACTACAATTAGTTTTTATTATACAATAATTAATGGTAAATGATTATGGTTTTCAAACGAGCGGGATGTATTTAATATCAATTGTTGGAGCAGAATCAGCAGTAGGATTATATATTCTTGTCGCGTTAATAGATTAAGAGGAAGTTTAAATATATATTAATATGAAATATTTTTCAATAGAAAGAATAAATAGAGCAGTTAGAGCTGTAAGAGAAGGAAGTCTAACCCAAGAGCACGTAACTAGTAGAGTTGCGTCAGAATTATCCCGTCATTACTTTGGTAAATTTACGATTGTGCCGGAGCAAATACAAATGGGTACTAGAAAAAGACCTGATTTTGTAATAGAAAAATTTTTCGAAAACCAATCAGTTAATTATTGATTTATACCTCATGCTTTTATAGAAGTTAAAAGCCTTGTTGGAAAAAACATATCAGATATAGTAGAACAGTTACATGATACAGTCTTAGTAGCGATGGATGATTGAGGATATAATACAGGGCATTACTCCGCTTTCATGATAGGTATTAAAGGTACAAAAATAGCTTTCTACACTTACCATAATTTAGGATCTTTGTTAGACGATTACGGCTGATTTAACTACAAAGGCTTTATTCCGTTAAACTTTAAGATTCCTGAACCATTATTCTTAAAAATTAATGAAAGTCACCCTTTAAAGGAAGCGCTATATCAAAGATATTTAAGGGACCTGAATTTTTATACTAATCACCATACTTTGGCCCAAAAAGGTGTAACCGGTATTACTAATATACCTTTTCCTCATATCTTTGATTTACAAAATAATAGCCACAAAGAAGATATCCACAATATGTTTGTATATATAGCAAATAATGCAGCTAATTATATTACTTAAAACACACAATGAATTAAAAAAAAAAAGTTTATTTAAATGTTTACATTAGTAATATATTTATATATATAATAGATAAAATTAGATTTTTTTTATTGAGTTTGATGATGGCTCTGATTGAACGCTGTCCAAAGGCTTGACACATGCTAATCGAACGTCATTTTCTTGCTATACTGTATGGTGTGGCTAAGCGCTCACAAAGCGCTAAATCATAACTTAGGCGTAGCAAGAAAAATGAAGTGGTGTAAAGGTGAGTATATAATATTTTTTGGCTACCTTAAAGTAAGGAAAACAAAATTCCTTATAAAGTATATGATACTGCTAGCTCGCAAAGCGCTGCACTAAGTTGACTATACAAAAGAAAAAAAAACTTTTCGCTTTAAGATGTTCAAGATATTTCCGAGTAAGTAGTAGTTAAGGTAATTACTTAACTAGCTTTAGCTCGTAGTCGAAACTGAGAGGTTGATCGACCACATTGGGTCTGAAAAAACCCCAATACGTGTAGTACAGCAGTGAGGAATATTGGTCAATGGCCTAACGGCCGAACCAGCAATTTGGGGGAATGTGATATCTTTTAGTTGGGATATCAAGATAAACGACTATGTCGTATAAAGTTCTAGATAGATGATTGATTATGACAGTTTTCTATCTATATGTCTTGACCAAATCTTGTGCCAGCAGTCGCGGCAATACAAGGAAGACTAGTGTTATTCATCTTAATTAGGTTTAAAGGGTACCTAGACAGTATTTCTAGCCTCAAAAGGGAACAGACTTACTAGAGTTTTATGGGAGAGGAAAATATTAGAACCATTGGAGTAGAGATAAAATGTTTTGATACTAATGGGACGGATAGCGGCGAAGGCAAACCTCTATGTAATAACTGACGTTGAGGGACGAAGGCTTGGGGAGCGAATAGGATTAGATACCCTAGTAGTCCAAGCAGAGAATTATGAATGTTATAGACTAAAATATTTGGTGTATAAATGAAAGTGTAAGCATTCCACCTCAAGAGTAATGCGGCAACGCAGGAACTGAAATCATTAGACCGTTTCTGAAACCAGTAGTGAAGTATGTTATTTAATTCGATGACCCTCGAAAAACCTTACCACAATTTGAATGATATTTTTTTATTTATGAACCTATGTTACCCCCACATACAACATAAATTAAGTAAGGTAACTTACTTTAAATATTACAAGTGTTGCACGGCTGTCTTAAGTTAATGTCGTGAGACTTTGGTTAGATCCATTAAATTAACGTAAACCCTTGCTTTATTTTACATATATAGAGCAGTTCACCCAATTTATTGGATATGATAATAGGGATTAAGACAAGTCATCATGACCTTAATATTGTGGGCTATAGACGTGCCACATTTATTTGTACAAAAGGAGGCGAAAGTGCGAACTTTAGCTAATCCTTAAAACAGAATAAAAAATGGATTGTAGTCTGAAACTCGACTGCATAAATAAGGAATTACTAGTAATCGTGAGTCACCACATCACGGTGAATTTAATCTCAGATAGGTACTAACCACTCGTCAGGCGCTGAAAGGAGTATGCGCAATAAGTTTGGCTATTTAATAATTCTTCCTATTAATAATTAGTTAATATTTAGACTTTTTTTTAAATTCTATAAGATACTTTATTGGATAGTTTTCGTATGCGTGACTTTGATTGGTGTTAAGTCGAAATATGGTTCGTGTAGTGGAAATTGCACGGGATTAATAAAAATTAACAACAACCCCCTAAGAGAAAAAAAAAAAAATTCTAGACACCTATGCACTAAATTGTTTATGTTAGTAATAGAGTTACACATTTATCGCTTAAAACTATATATAATTATTACTTACCTTAGTAAGACAATTATATATTATACAAACTGCAAATATTTTTTTCTCTTATGCTATTTTACTATATTCTTTTTTTATGGGAAAGAATTATACACTAAAGATAATTATACTAATAATTACCTATATTTAATGGAATATCTCTTGAAGGTTTAAAACTGTTTATTTAATTTATGACAAATATTTTTATAATAGTGCGTACAAGAAAAGGGTTTAGAAAAGCTTGTATAAGAGGTTTTGTAAGATCTGTACCTCTTTCGGTTAACCCTGAAAATGGCAGAGATCTAGATAGAAGTGCCGATATAGCTGACGCATACCATGGCGACAAGGATGCATTAGAAACTTATTTTCGGGACAAAGAGGCCAGTATTCGCCGTGATTACAGAGAGGATACAAATTCAGCTGCAATTGATGGTGTTAAAGCCAGTGAGTTACACAGTTGACAAGTTAATAGAGATGATTTACTTGAGCAACTAGAGGAGCAAAAAGACGATGTATTTGACTTGGCTTCTGTAACTTATAGCAGCAGTGAAGACGAGGATAGCAGTGAAGATGTAGCTAATAGTGTTGACGAAAATATGTCTAGCCATAACAACACCTCCTCACCTAGTAATCTTAATGCGGTTGAATCTGTTTCTGAGGATTCTTCATATCATCCACAAGATACTTCTGATGTGGTGCAGACAGATTATACAAGTTTC